AAAAAAATATGTATATAAATAACACAAATAAATAAAGTGCAGCCGGTTGGGTCCAACCTATTCTTGAAATATACAACTCGCACACACTCCCTTTCCAAAAAAAATCAATACACCAAGCACTACACTTAGATTTATTAGATTTGTTGCTAAAATATCGGTATTAAACCCGAAACTCCCGGCAGATGGCCAGTGGCCTACTAAGGAAACGAAAGAATCGGTTACATTTTTCATATGCTCTCCTCTTATAGATAGGACTAACAAAGAACAGAGTTCTTTTTGTATCACTTGACTTGCCCTTTTTTGATCGATTTCTTTTTCTTAATTTTTTCTTTGTTTTAAGTTTCCGATAAGATACTTATTAAGTTGGGTCCTAGGTCTTGTAGAAATTGCAAAATATTTCCCCTGTTCAAACACTTCCTAAAAAGAAAGTAAAAATTCCATCGTACTAAACCGAAGGACGGGAAGGAATAAAGCGAGCAAATCCACTAATTCATCATCCTCAAATCAGTCTTTTCCGGCGTATTGTTCCAACAAATACATAATTGTAGGAGTAAAGTAGTGATATAATTCACAGAAGCAAACCGCAACGAATTAATAAAATAAGAAAAAGTGTGTAATGCACTTTTTTACATTCTCGTTCTAGGATGAAATTAAACAAAAGGATTTGCAAATAAAAGTGCTAATGCCACAACGAGCCCATAAATGGTTAAAGCTTCCATAAAAGCTAGACTAAGCAATAAGGTGCCTCTTATTTTTCCTTCTGCTTCTGGTTGTCTCGCAATACCTTCTACGGCTTGGCCTGCAGCAGTACCTTGACCAACTCCAGGTCCAATAGAAGCAAGCCCTACGGCCAATCCAGCAGCAATAACGGAAGCGGCAGAAATCAGTGGATTCATGATGATAGGTTCCTCGCACCAAAAAAAAATGGTTAATGATACAATCAACTAAGGAATTCTTACTTATTTGATCACTAAAAAATATCGAATCAAAGTAACTAAAAAAAAAAAAAATATATATATATATAGATAGGGAAAAACCCTATATAACTAATATATATCTACTATCACATATACATTTGTTTCTTTCATAACGGAAACCACCCGCATTTTTTATTGAATCAGATTCTAGAATAATTCGTCGAAAAATCTACAGGAACTGTAGCTGGACTTATAGACATTACATATAGACATATATCTAGTGTGATCTCCCTAACCCATCCTTCGTAATATCGTCTATCTTTCCTCTTAGAACTCTAGTCATATATACATATGGATTTCTTATTTCTATCTATATATGTATATGTTACCGAACCAAGTATATTTTCTTGAACCATGCATTGCCTCAGTCGGGGTAAGCTTAAAAAAAGAAGACTCTTTTGAAAACTAATCAATGATGACCCTCCATGGATTCCCCTATATAAGCCGCGGCTAAAGTTGCAAAAATGAGAGCTTGAATACCGCTTGTAAATAATCCAAGAAACATGACAGGGATAGGAACTACTGAAGGTACTAAAGAAACAAGAACAACAACTACTAATTCATCCGCCAATATATTTCCGAAAAGTCGAAAACTCAGAGATAAAGGTTTTGTGAAATCTTCTAGGATGTTAATTGGTAAAAGGATTGGAGTTGGTTGAATGTATTTTCCAAAATAAGCCAACCCTTTTTTGGTAAGACCTGCATAAAAATATGCCACGGACGTGAGTAAAGCTAAAGCAACAGTAGTATTTATATCATTCGTGGGGGCAGCCAACTCTCCATGAGGTAACTGTATGATTTTCCAAGGTAAAAGAGCTCCAGACCAATTAGAAACAAAAATAAATAAGAACATGGTTCCAATAAAGGGAACCCAAGGGCCATATTCTTCTCCAATCTGAGTTTTACTCAAGTCTCGAATAAATTCAAGAACATATTCAAAGAAATTCTGCCCGTCGGTAGGAATAGTTTGTGGATTTCGAACAGTTATGATAACTGACCCTAATAAGATAGCAATTACTACCCAAGAAGTGATAAGTACTTGAGCATGAATTTGTAAACCTCCTATTTGCCAATATAAATGTTGGCCCACTTCTACACCTGATATATCGTAGAATCCTTTGAGTGTTTTAATGGAACATGGTATAACATTCATATTGCCCTCTGACAGAAATCAAACTAAAAAAAAAATTATTTTGATTCAACCATCTCTTTTTCAACTTATCTACTTTCATCATTAATCATATATTTAAAATACCAAGAAATCACATAACATAATATCCCATTTTATCTCTTTTTTAAAAATGCAAGACAAGAATAGTAACCAATCTAAGAAATCAAAGATAATTAACTAATCTTATTATTCTTAATCATAACATAATCATAATCAATGACTTCTTATATAGCTAGAATGACCCTCACAAATTGCGGATACTAATTTGTTAAGAATCAATCGGATTAAAGCTATAACGTCATCGTTGATTGGAATCGAAATATCTGCAAGATCCGGGTCACAATTTGTATCGATTAAACAAATTGTTGAAATTCCCAAAATGACACATTCTCGAAGAGCTTTATATTCTTTTTGCTGATCAACGATGATTACAATATCGGACAACCCAGTCAGATATTTGATCCCATCCAGATATGTTTGCAAAGTCGCTAATTTTCTCTTCAACATTGCTGCATCTCTTTTAGGGAGACGGTTTAGTTTCCCCATCTTTTGTTCTCCTCTTAAGTCTCTGAACTTATGAAGTCTCGTTTCTGTAGTGGACCAATTCGTTAACATACCACCGAGCCATTTTTTATTAACATAATGACATCGAGCCCTTATTGCAGCTGAGACTGCTAAATCTGCTGCTTTATTTTTGGTACCAACCATTTAAAAGGTTTTCCTCGACTTACTGCATCAAAAACTAAATCACAGGCTTCTGATAAAAAACGAGCAGTTCTAGTAAGATTTGTAATATGAATACCTTTACGCTTTGCAGAAATGTAAGGGGCCATTCTAGGATTCCATTTCTTAGTACCATGATCAAAATGAACTCCCGACTCCATCATCTCTTCCAAATGGATGTTCCAATACCTTCTTGTCATTTTTCCCGCGCTTTCTCTTTTTTTTTTAGAAATAACTAATTGTTCCTACGGAACCTTATAACGAGGTTGACCATTGATACATAGTCCGAACCATTAATTTTTTTTTTTATTACTTACTTCATTTTTTTACTTAACAAAACTAGAAAGGAAAAAGAAAAAATATCTGCTTAGGAATTATGAAATCGCGTAAATGAATTTTCTAATGTGTCATGGAAATTCTTTGGGCTACAAGAACAAAAAAATTCTCGATGGTGTAACAAAATATCTCTCATTTCCAACTTGAATACATTTTTCTTTTTTATTTCAAAATGAATGTTTTTGTCTTGCCTTGAACGGTGCACTAATTTTTTAAATCCGGTACCGATAGGGATAATTCCCCCCAGAACTACATTTTCTTTCAGACCCTTCAACCAATCAATACGCCCCCGTAGAGCAGCTTTTGCTAAAACTCTAGCAGTTTCTTGAAAACTTGCTTCAGATATGAAGCTTTGAGTATTCAGAGACGCCCTCGTTATTCCTAATAAAATTGCCCGATAACAGATCGCTTCGTCTAAAGCACGCCCTGCTCGTTCTGCTCGCAGCAATCCGATTAATTCTCCAGGCGAAAAAACATTAGACATTCCGTCTTCTGAAACCAACACTTTTGATGTTACTTGTCGTACAATAATCTCTAGATGTCTATTATGAATCTGCACCCCTTGAGATCGATAAACCTTTTGGATCTTATTAACCAAAGAGATATGGCTTTGGGCTATAGTTAGCTCAGCTCCAATTAAGAATCCCCAAGGAATTCCAAGAATTCTTGGTATACGTTCGTTCCAACCTTCGACTCTCCTTTCAAGGTTCATCGATATTGAACCAATCGAACGCACTTCTAAGATTTGTTCCACTTTTGGAAGTCCCTGCGTTATGTCACCAGATCGGGATTTTTCATATATAAATGTAACTAATGTATCTCCTTCAGAAAGGGTTTCTCCGTAATGTCCGTGAACAGTTGCTCCTGGAGTAGCCAAATACGGCTTAGCTGATCTTATAACTAAGGAATCAACATGAACAATTAAAATTTGACCAGATTTTTTTATATGTGTCCCATATTTAACTAGCCATAGATTTTCACAAATAAATTGTCCAATGCTAATTATTGTGGATGTTTCTTCACAATAATTGTGATGTAAAAAGCACCAATTCAAATGGGATGGATTAAAAATGATGGTATTGCATGGGTTGGGATTATAAATCCTTCTATTTTCATCTATTAAACAGTATTTAAGTACTTCAAGTACTTGGAAAGTCGCTTTCAAATTATCAAGTATCCAATATTTGTTTACCAAGATCTGATTATGAGTTATTAAATAGTAAGCTGAATAAAAGTTCACTATTGTAGATACAATAGTACCTAGGGGACCCAACAAATCCCTAATTATAATTATGGGATTCAATTCTTTTGACGTAATGTTATATTTCGAACCATTGAATCGACATGGGCCAACTCGAGAACAATTGAATGATGACAAAATTATCAAAGCCTTATTTTGATTCAACAATGTACCAATAGTTGCTTGATGCTGAGTAACTACGGAAATCTTCACTTTCGAAAAAAAAGGGTTGATATTGGTGCAATCTAATCCATTATCGGGGATCAATCCCGAACCCGCCGTATCATACCTTTTTTCAGCATATGAAAGACTAGACTTTACTAACTCAATTTTTATGAAATTTTGAATCAGATCATTTACCCTTACCTCAACAAGAGAAGCATGAACTTTTTCTATAGAACCATTTTTTTCTTGGTCCCAATTCAATACTAAGCAAGTCCGAACTAATTGAATACTTGTGTGAAAAATTCCACGAATTGACTTTCCGTTTCCATAAAGGATATAATTGACAATTCTAAGTTGGACATTATCTTTTTCCTGCAAGAGATCTTGA